GTTAATGTAGCTTAACACACAAAGCAAGGCACTGAAAATGCCTAGATGAGTACTAGCACTCCATAAACACAAAGGTTTGGTCCTAGCCTTTCTATTAGCCCCTAGTAGAATTACACATGCAAGCATCCACACTCCAGTGAAAATGCCCTTCAAATCATAACAGATAAAAAGGAGCGGGTATCAAGCACACTAAAAGTAGCTCACGACACCTTGCCAAGCCACACCCCCACGGGATACAGCAGTGACAAAACTTAAGCCATAAACGAAAGTTTGACTAAGCCATACTAGTACAGGGTTGGTAAATCTCGTGCCAGCCACCGCGGTCATACGATTAACCCAAGTTAATAGACATACGGCGTAAAGAGTGTTAAAGGAACCCCCCCCCCCCCTAAAGTTAAATCTATAGCTATGCCGTAGAAAGCCCAAGCTAAGACAAAAATAAACCACGAAAGTGACTTTAAACAGCCAGATCACACTATAGCTGAGACACAAACTGGGATTAGATACCCCACTATGCTCAGCCCTAAACCCCAGTAGTCAATATAACAATACTATTCGCCAGAGTACTACTAGCAACAGCCTAAAACTCAAAGGACTTGGCGGTGCTTTATATCCCTCTAGAGGAGCCTGTTCTATAATCGATAAACCCCGATAAACCTCACCAACCCTTGCTAATACAGCCTATATACCGCCATCCTCAGCAAACCCTAAAAAGGATTAACAGTAAGCACAAACATAAGACATAAAAACGTTAGGTCAAGGTGTAGCCCATGAGTTGGGAAGAAATGGGCTACATTTTCTAGCATAGAATATCAACGAAAACTTTCATGAAAATTGAAAATAGAAGGAGGATTTAGCAGTAAATTAAGAATAGAGAGCTTAATTGAATAAGGCCATGAAGCACGCACACACCGCCCGTCACCCTCCTCAAGTACTAAAAATACCATTAACTAATCATATTAACTAACGTATGCACACACAAGAGGAGACAAGTCGTAACAAGGTAAGCGTACTGGAAAGTGCGCTTGGATAAACCAAAGTGTAGCTTATTTAAAGCACCTGGCCTACGCCCAGGAGATTCCATGCAACAATGGCCACTTTGAACAAACACTAGCCCACACCACACACAATCCAACTACCCCTTTCCACCAAACAAAACATTCAATAGATAAAAGTATAGGAGATAGAAATTCTAATAGGCGCTATAGAGATAGTACCGTAAGGGAAAAATGAAAGACAAATTAAAAGTAAAAAACAGCAAAGCTTACCCCTTGTACCTTTTGCATAATGATTTAACCAGAACATCTTGACAAAGAGAACTTAAGCCAAAAACCCCGAAACCAGACGAGCTACCCAAGAGCAGCCATCAGAGCAAACTCATCTATGTAGCAAAATAGTGAGAAGACTTATGGGTAGAGGTGAAAAGCCTACCGAGCCTGGTGATAGCTGGTTGTCCAAAATAGAATTTTAGTTCAACTTTAAGTCATACCTAAAAAACATACAAATTAAATGTAGACTTAAAATATAATCTAAAAGGGTACAGCCTTTTAGAATCAGGATACAACCTTAATTAGAGAGTAAGCTCAAAAATTCACATAGTAGGCCTAAAAGCAGCCACCAATTAAGAAAGCGTTAAAGCTCAAACTCCATCAAAACCTTAATCCACAAAATAACCAGCAAACCCCTAATCTAATATTGGACCACTCTATTTATCATATAGAAGAGACACTGTTAATATGAGTAACAAGAACTAGTTTCTCCCTGCACAAGCTTATATCAGAACGGATACCCACTGATAGTTAACAACAAAATAAACTCAACCCAACAACTAAACACCTATCAATTCAACTGTTAATCCAACACAGGAGTGCACTAAGGGAAAGATTAAAAGAAGTAAAAGGAACTCGGCAAACACAAACCCCGCCTGTTTACCAAAAACATCACCTCTAGCATAACCACTATTAGAGGCACTGCCTGCCCAGTGACATAAGTTAAACGGCCGCGGTACCCTGACCGTGCAAAGGTAGCATAATCATTTGTTCTCTAAATAAGGACTTGTATGAACGGCCACACGAGGGTTTAACTGTCTCTTACTTCCAATCAGTGAAATTGACCTTCCCGTGAAGAGGCGGGAATATACAAATAAGACGAGAAGACCCTATGGAGCTTTAATTAACTAACCCATAAATAAGACATCMAAATTCCAAGGGAACTAAACCAACTATTTACTGGATTAGCAATTTAGGTTGGGGTGACCTCGGAATACAAAAAAACTTCCGAGTGATTTTAACTAAGACTAACAAGTCAAAGCTTAATATCTTCRATGATCCAATATAATTGATCAACGGAACAAGTTACCCTAGGGATAACAGCGCARTCCTATTTGAGARTCCATATCGATAATAGGGTTTACGACCTCGATGTTGGATCAGGACACCCAAATGGTGCAGCCGCTATTAATGGTTCGTTTGTTCAACGATTAAAGTCCTACGTGATCTGAGTTCAGACCGGAGTAATCCAGGTCGGTTTCTATCTATTTTGCGTTCCTCCCAGTACGAAAGGACAAGAGAAACAAGGCCAACTTGATATAAGCGCCTTAAAATCAATAGATGACACAATATCAATCTAATAACTAGCAACACACCCAATCCAAGAACAGGATTATTGTTAGGATGGCAGAGACCGGCAATTGCATAAAACTTAAGATTTTACAACCAGAGGTTCAACTCCTCTTCCTAATACTATGTTTATTATTAACCTCCTAACACTGATCGTCCCAGTTCTCCTAGCCGTAGCCTTCCTAACACTAATTGAACGTAAACTACTAGGTTACATACAACTTCGAAAGGGACCCAATGTAGTAGGACCATGCGGACTCCTACAACCCCTAGCCGACGCTATAAAACTATTTACTAAAGAACCACTACGCCCACTCACATCATCCCCACTCATATTTTTAACAGCCCCAATCCTAGCTCTAACCCTAGCCTTAGTAATATGAATCCCCCTACCCATACCCGACTCACTAATCAATATAAATCTAGCCGTACTATTTATACTAGCCATATCAAGCCTGACAGTTTATTCAATCCTATGGTCAGGTTGAGCATCTAACTCAAAATACGCATTAATCGGATCCCTACGAGCTGTAGCACAAACCATTTCCTATGAAGTCACCTTAGCAATAATCCTCTTATCAGTACTCCTTCTAAACGGGTCATTCTCTCTATCAACACTGATAGTCACTCAAGAATATACCTGACTCATCCTATCCTCGTGACCGCTAGCCATAATATGATTCACCTCCACACTAGCAGAAACAAACCGAGCTCCATTTGACCTAACTGAAGGAGAATCAGAATTAGTATCAGGCTTTAACGTGGAATATGCTGGAGGTCCATTCGCCCTATTCTTTATAGCCGAATACGCTAACATCATCATAATAAATACCCTAACAACAATTTTATTCATAAACACATTTAACAACCCTATAATACCAGAACTACACTCAACTAACCTAATCACCAAAACCATTCTACTAACCTCAACCTTCCTATGAATCCGAGCATCCTATCCACGATTCCGATACGACCAACTAATACACCTAGTATGAAAAAACTTCCTACCTATTACCCTAGCCCTGTGCATATGACACGTAGCGATGCCAATCACTACAGCAAGCATCCCACCACAAACATAAGAAATATGTCTGACAAAAGAGTTACTTTGATAGAGTAAAACATAGAGGTGAAAACCCCCTTATTTCTAGAATAATAGGACTTGAACCTACTCCAAAGAATCCAAAAATCTTAGTGCTACCATATTACACCATATCCTAAGTAAGGTAAGCTAAATAAGCTATCGGGCCCATACCCCGAAAATGTTGGTTCATATCCTTCCCATACTAATAAACCCAACAATCCTCATAACAATTATACTAACAATTGTACTAAGCACAATAATTGTAATAACCACCTCCCACTGACTCATGGTGTGAATCGGATTCGAAATAAACATACTGGCCATAATCCCAATCCTAATAAAAAAATACAACCCACGATCCATAGAAGCCTCCACAAAATACCTACTAACACAAGCCACCGCATCAATATTACTAATACTAGCCATCACCATAAACTTAATCTACTCAGGCCAATGGTCAATTACAAAACCACTTACCCCAACAACATCAGTTATCATGACACTGGCCTTGGCCATAAAACTAGGACTATCCCCATTCCACTTCTGGGTACCAGAAGTCACACAAGGAGTTAAACTATCATCGGGCTTAATTATACTAACCTGACAAAAACTAGCCCCAATATCAATTCTATACCAAATATCACCAACAATAAACCCAAACCTACTACTAACTATATCAATCCTGTCTATTGCCGTTGGAGGTTGAGGAGGACTAAATCAAACTCAATTACGAAAAATCATAGCATACTCATCCATCGCTCACATAGGATGAATAACAGCTATCATAGTGTACAACCCAACTATAGCACTACTAAACCTAGTAATTTACATCCTACTAACCACAACAACATTTATCATACTAATTATGAATTCATCAACAACAACCCTATCACTATCACACATATGAAACAAAACACCACTAATAACTACAACCATTCTAATAACTCTACTATCCCTAGGAGGCCTACCACCACTATCAGGATTCATACCAAAATGAATAATTATCCAAGAACTAACAAAAAACAATAGCATTATTATATCCACCATTATAGCAATAACAGCACTCCTAAACCTTTACTTCTACATACGTCTAACATATTCCACATCCCTAACTATACTCCCATCAACAAACAATATAAAAATCAAATGACAATTCACTACCATCAAACCAATAACCCTCCTACCACCACTAATCATCCTATCAACCCTCATCCTACCAATATCACCAATCTTAACCCTGCTCGAATAGAAACTTAGGTTAACTACAGACCAAGGGCCTTCAAAGCCCTAAGTAAGCACAGCATGCTTAGCTTCTGTAAATAAGGACTGCAGGACTACACCCCACATCTATTGAACGCAAATCAATTACTTTAATTAAGCTAAGCCCTCACTAGATTGGCGGGCATTTATCCCACAAAACTTTAGTTAACGGCTAAAAACCCTATACAACTGGCTTCAATCTACTTCTCCCGCCGCGTAAAAAAAAAAGGCGGGAGAAGCCCCAGCAAATTTAAAGTTGCTTCTCCGAATTTGCAATTCGACGTGTGACATACACTATAGGGCCTGGTAAAAAGAGGACTACAACCTCTGTCCTTAGATTTACAGTCTAATGCCTACTCGGCCATTTTACCTATGTTCATAAACCGTTGACTTTTCTCAACCAATCACAAAGATATTGGTACCCTATACCTACTATTCGGTGCTTGAGCAGGAATAGTAGGTACCGCCCTAAGCCTGTTAATTCGAGCGGAACTCGGTCAGCCCGGGGCCCTACTAGGCGATGACCAAATTTATAATGTAATCGTAACAGCCCATGCATTCGTAATAATTTTCTTTATAGTAATACCAATCATAATTGGAGGGTTTGGAAACTGACTTATCCCACTAATAATCGGAGCTCCTGACATAGCATTCCCTCGAATAAACAACATAAGCTTCTGACTCCTACCACCATCATTCCTCCTTCTACTGGCCTCCTCAACAGTAGAAGCCGGAGCCGGTACAGGATGGACAGTCTATCCACCCCTAGCAGGCAATTTAGCACATGCAGGAGCCTCCGTGGACCTAGCAATCTTCTCTCTCCACCTGGCAGGAATCTCATCTATTCTAGGAGCCATTAACTTCATCACTACAATCATCAACATAAAACCACCAGCCCTGTCACAATACCAAACTCCACTATTCGTCTGATCCGTACTAATCACTGCTGTTTTACTCCTACTATCCCTACCAGTACTGGCTGCCGGAATTACAATACTACTAACAGACCGAAACCTGAATACTACATTCTTTGACCCTGCTGGAGGAGGAGACCCAATCCTATACCAACACCTTTTCTGATTCTTCGGACACCCAGAAGTATATATCCTCATCCTACCAGGATTCGGAATAATCTCACATATTGTTACCTACTATTCAGGCAAAAAAGAACCTTTTGGATACATAGGCATAGTATGAGCTATAATATCAATTGGATTCCTAGGCTTCATCGTATGAGCCCACCACATATTTACAGTAGGCCTAGATGTTGACACACGAGCATACTTCACCTCAGCAACCATAATCATTGCCATCCCAACAGGAGTAAAAGTATTCAGCTGACTAGCAACCCTGCACGGAGGAAACATTAAGTGATCCCCAGCAATACTATGAGCACTAGGCTTCATTTTCCTTTTCACAATTGGAGGACTCACTGGGATCGTCCTAGCCAATTCTTCACTTGACATTGTACTGCACGACACCTACTACGTAGTAGCACACTTCCATTACGTCCTATCCATAGGGGCTGTATTTGCCATTATGGGAGGTTTCGTACACTGATTCCCACTATTCTCCGGCTATACATTAAATCAAACATGAGCTAAAATCCACTTTCTTATTATATTTGTAGGAGTGAACATGACATTCTTTCCACAACATTTCCTAGGCCTATCAGGCATGCCACGACGCTATTCAGACTACCCAGATGCATACTCCACATGAAACACAGTATCTTCCATAGGCTCCTTTATCTCTCTAACAGCTGTAATCCTCATGATCTTCATAATTTGAGAAGCCTTCTCATCAAAACGAGAAATCTCAACAGTAGAACTTCCATCAACCAACCTAGAGTGATTACATGGATGCCCTCCACCATACCACACATTTGAAGAACCCACATACGTTAACCCAAAATAAGAAAGGAAGGATTCGAACCCCCTACAATTGGTTTCAAGCCAACACCATAACCATTATGTCTTTCTCTACAAGAGAGATATTAGTAAAATTTACATAACTTTGTCAAGGTTAAGTTATAGGCGCAACCCCTATATATCTCTATGGCGTACCCACTCCAATTAGGATTTCAAGACGCAACTTCCCCAATCATAGAAGAACTGTTACACTTCCACGACCACGCACTAATAATTGTCTTCCTCATCAGCTCCCTCGTACTATACCTTATCTCAGTCATACTCACAACTAACCTAACCCACACTAGTACCATAGACGCACAAGAAGTAGAAACAATTTGAACCATCCTCCCAGCAATTATTTTAATCATAATTGCACTCCCCTCTCTCCGAATCCTATACATAATAGATGAAATCAACAACCCATATTTAACCGTAAAAACACTAGGTCACCAATGGTACTGAAGCTACGAATACTCAGACTACGAAAACTTAACCTTTGACTCTTATATAATCCCAACTCAAGAACTAAAACCAGGAGAACTGCGACTCCTAGAAGTAGACAATCGAGTGGTACTTCCAATGGAACTAACCATCCGAATATTAATTTCATCTGAAGATGTACTACACTCATGAGCTGTTCCATCCTTAGGCCTAAAAACAGATGCAATCCCAGGGCGTCTGAACCAAACAACCCTAATATCAACACGACCAGGCCTATACTACGGCCAATGCTCCGAAATTTGCGGGTCCAATCACAGCTTCATACCAATCGTACTTGAACTAGTCCCACTAAAATACTTCGAGAAATGATCCTCATCTACACTATAAACCCACTAGGAAGCTAATCAAAGCGTTAACCTTTTAAGTTAAAGAGAGGGAGCAGTAATCTCCCCTTAGTGAAATGCCACAACTCGATACATCCTCATGATTTATTACCATTATGTCTATAATCCTAACGCTATATATTATTATACAACTAAAAATTTCAAAACACACATACTACCAAAACCCAGAACCCACTAGCACAAAAAAAACAGAATACCCAACCCCCTGACAAACCAAATGAACGAAAATCTATTCTCCTCTTTCATTACCCCAACAATAATAGGACTACCTATTGTTACTCTAATCATCATATTCCCTAGCATCCTATTCCCATCTACCAATCGACTAATCAGCAACCGCTTAATCTCAATTCAACGATGACTCTTGCACCTAACATCCAAACAAATAATAATAATCCATAATAGTAACGGACAAAAATGGACCCTTATACTCATATCACTAATTATATTTATCGGCTCCACAAACCTACTAGGCCTACTACCACATTCCTTCACACCAACAACCCAACTATCAATAAACCTAGGAATAGCCATCCCCCTATGAACAGGAACAGTAGTTTTAGGTTTCCGCTACAAAACCAAAGCATCACTAGCCCATTTTCTACCACAAGGCACACCCGTCCCCCTAATTCCCATACTAATTATCATCGAGACAATTAGCCTACTAATCCAACCAGTGGCCCTAGCAGTACGACTAACAGCGAACATCACGGCAGGACATCTACTAATCCACCTTATTGGAGGAGCTACCCTAGCCCTACTAAATATTAGCATATTAACATCACTCATCACATTCATCATCCTAATCCTCCTAACAGTCTTAGAATTCGCTGTAGCATTAATTCAAGCTTACGTATTCACACTACTACTAAGCTTATACTTACACGACAACACCTAATGACCCACCAAACCCACGCATACCATATAGTAAACCCAAGCCCATGACCCCTAACAGGAGCCCTATCAGCCCTTCTATTAACATCAGGATTAGTAATATGATTCCACTTCAACTCAACCATCCTACTCACCATAGGTCTATTAACCAACACCCTAACCATGTATCAGTGGTGACGAGATGTAGTACGAGAAAGCACCTTTCAAGGCCACCACACACCCATCGTACAAAAAGGCCTACGATACGGCATAACTTTATTTATCTTATCAGAAGTGTTCTTCTTCATCGGTTTCTTCTGAGCATTCTATCACTCAAGTCTCGCCCCAACCCCAGAGCTAGGAGGCTGCTGACCACCCACAGGTATTCACCCACTAAATCCCCTAGAAGTTCCACTTCTAAACACATCCATCTTACTAGCCTCAGGCGTATCCATTACATGAGCCCACCACAGTCTGATAGAAGGAAACCGAAAAAACATATTACAAGCCCTATTCATTACAATCTTTCTAGGAATTTACTTCACCATACTCCAAGCCTTCGAATACTATGAAACTCCATTCACAATTGCAGATGGAGTATACGGATCCACATTCTTCATAGCCACTGGATTCCACGGCTTCCATGTAATTATTGGATCAACATTCCTCCTAGTATGCTTCATACGACAACTAAAATTTCACTTCACGTCTAAACACCACTTCGGCTTTGAAGCCGCCGCCTGATACTGACACTTCGTAGACGTAGTCTGACTATTCCTATACGTCTCCATTTACTGATGAGGTTCCTACCCTTTTAGTATAAATAGTACAATTGACTTCCAATCAATTAGCTTCGGTTAATCCCGAAAAAGAGTAATAAACTTCATAACAACACTGCTAATTGACACCCTACTAGCATCAACACTAGTACTTATTGCCTTTTGAATACCACAAACAAGCCCATATGCTGAAAAATCAAGCCCATACGAATGCGGCTTTGACCCAATAGAATCTGCCCGAATCCCATTCTCAATAAAGTTCTTTCTAGTAGCAATTACATTCCTCTTATTCGACCTAGAAATTGCCCTACTCCTTCCACTCCCATGAGCTTCTCAAACAACTAATCTAAATAGCATACTCACTATATCACTATCGCTAATCATTCTTTTAGCTATTAGCCTAGCCTACGAATGGTCACACAAAGGACTAGAATGAGCTGAATAACTGATAATTAGTTTAACACAAAACAAATGATTTCGACTCATTAGACTATGACATTACACATAATTATCAAATGACCCTACTATACATAAACATAATCCTGGCATTCATAGTATCACTACTAGGCCTTCTAATATACCGTTCCCACCTAATATCATCCTTATTATGCCTAGAGGGCATAATACTATCCCTATTTGTAACCATAACTGTAACCACCCTCAACTTACATATAACACTGGCCAATATACTTCCTATCGTCCTACTAGTATTCGCAGCCTGCGAAGCTGCCCTAGGCTTATCCCTATTGGTCATGGTATCAAATACATACGGCACTGACTATGTACAAAACCTAAATCTCCTAAAATGCTAAAAATTATTCTACCAACAGCCATGCTAATCCCCCTAGTTTGACTATCAAAAAATAGCATAATCTGAATTAACACCACCACATACAGCCTACTAATCACTCTAGTTAGCCTACCTATATTAAACCAATTCAACGACAACAGCCTAAACCTCACCCCAACATACTTCTCAGACGCTCTATCAACCCCGTTAATTATACTAACTCTATGACTTCTCCCACTAACAATCATCTCTAGTCAATTCCACCTAATCAAAGAATCCTACACACGAAAAAAACTATACATTACCATACTAATTTTATTACAAATTTTCTTAATCGTAACATTCACAACTACAGAACTAATCATATTTTACATCTCATTCGAAGCAACCCTAATACCAACACTAATCATCATTACACGATGAGGGGGCCAAACAGAACGACTAAATGCAGGACTGTACTTCCTATTCTACACCTTAGTAGGATCCCTTCCACTTCTTATCGCACTAATCCATCTACAAAACATCACAGGATCCCTAAACATCCTACTTATCCAACACTGATCAAATCAACTAACCTACTCATGAAGCAACTCTCTTCTATGGCTAGCATGCATGATAGCTTTCATAGTAAAAATACCCCTATACGGCCTACACCTGTGACTACCAAAAGCGCATGTAGAAGCACCAATTGCCGGCTCAATAATACTTGCAGCAGTATTACTTAAACTAGGAGGCTACGGAATGATACGAATTACTACCATACTAAGTCCATCCACCAGTTTTATAGCATACCCTTTCATAATACTATCACTATGGGGCATAATTATAACAAGCTCCATTTGTCTACGCCAAACAGACCTAAAATCACTAATCGCTTATTCATCTGTAAGCCATATAGCACTAGTAATCGTAGCCATCCTCATCCAAACCCCATGAAGCTACATAGGGGCAACAGCCCTAATAATCGCACATGGACTCACCTCTTCTGCACTATTCTGCCTTGCCAACTCTAACTACGAACGAATCCACAGCCGAACCATAATCCTAGCTCGAGGCCTCCAAACAACACTCCCTCTTATAGCCACCTGATGACTTATAGCCAGCCTAGCAAACCTAGCCCTACCACCATCAATTAATCTTATTGGAGAACTACTAGTAATAATATCAACATTCTCCTGATCATCACTATCAATCATCCTAATAGGAATCAACATCATTATCACAGCCATATACTCCTTATACATACTTATTATAACACAACGAGGCAAACAAACCCACCATATAAACAACCTCCCACCATCCTACACACGAGAAAATACCCTTATAGTATTGCACATACTACCACTACTCCTCCTATCCATCAACCCTAAAATTATTCTAGGCGTACTATACTGTAGATGTAGTTTAAACAAAACATTAGATTGTGAATCTAATAATAGAGACTAAAAACTCTTATCTACCAAAAAAGTATGCAAGAACTGCTAATTCATGCCCCCGTGTATAAAAACACGGCTTTTTTACACTTTTAAAGGATAGAAGTTATCCCTTGGTCTTAGGAACCAAAAAATTGGTGCAACTCCAAATAAAAGTAATAAACCTACTTACCTCCCTCATACTACTACCCCTATTAATCCTAACACTACCAGTTATATTATCAAGCTCTAACTTATACATCAAAAAATCATACCCTAACTACGCAAAAACTGCGATCTCATACTCCTTCCTAACAAGCCTTATCCCAACAATAATATTTATTCAATCAGGCCAAGAAATAATCATCTCAAACTGACACTGAATTACTATCCAGACTATAAAACTAAATCTTAGCTTCAAAATAGATTACTTCTCAATAATCTTTATACCAGTAGCATTATTCGTCACGTGATCTATCCTAGAGTTCTCAATATGATATATACACTCAGACCCTAACATCAACCGGTTCTTCAAATACCTACTAATATTCCTCATTACAATAATAATCCTAGTCACAGCCAACAACCTATTCCAACTATTTGTCGGATGAGAAGGAGTTGGAATTATATCATTCCTACTAATTGGATGGTGATATGGACGAACCGACGCCAACACAGCAGCACTCCAGGCAATTATCTACAACCGAATCGGAGACATAGGGTTCTTACTAGCCATAGCCTGATTCCTACTCAACCTAAACACCTGAGAACTCCAACAAATCTTCATACTCAACCCAACCAACACCAATCTACCACTAGCAGGACTACTACTAGCAGCAACAGGAAAATCAGCCCAATTTGGACTCCACCCATGACTACCCTCCGCAATAGAAGGACCAACACCCGTCTCAGCCCTACTCCACTCTAGTACTATGGTAGTGGCAGGCATCTTTCTACTAATCCGATTTTACCCACTAACAGAAAATAACAAAACTATTCAAACCACCATACTATGCCTTGGAGCAATAACCACACTATTTACAGCTATCTGCGCTCTCACCCAAAACGACATCAAAAAAATCGTAGCCTTCTCCACCTCCAGTCAACTAGGCCTTATAATAGTCACATTAGGCATTAACCAACCACATCTAGCATTCCTCCACATTTGTACCCATGCCTTCTTCAAAGCAATACTATTCCTATCCTCAGGCTCCATTATCCACAGCCTAAATGACGAACAAGACATTCGAAAAATAGGAAGCCTATACAAGACCCTACCACTTACCACCACGGCACTAATCACTGGAAGCTTAGCCCTAACAGGAATACCCTACCTCACAGGATTCTACTCTAAAGACGCCATCATTGAAGCCATTAACACATCGTATACCAACGCCTGAGCCCTAACACTCACTCTAACCGCAACCTCCCTAACAGCAGTATACAGTACCCGCATTATCTACTTCGCCCTAATAGGACAACCACGCTTTCCTACACTAATTATTATTAATGAAAACAACCCACTATTAATAAACCCAATCAAACGTCTCCTAATAGGAAGCATCTTTGCCGGCTTCCTCATCTCAAACAATATCTTACCAACCACAATCCCACAAATAACCATACCAACCTACCTTAAAATAACAGCTGCACTAATCACCCTGCTAGGATTCACAGTAGCTATGGAAATCAACCTAATAACACGAAATCTAAAACACAACACCCCCTCTAACATATCAAAATTCTCCAACCTCTTAGGTTATTTCCCAACTATCATACACCGAACCCAACCCCTCATTAGCTTACTCTTTAGCCAAAAAATAGCATCAATACTACTCGACACAATCTGAATGGAAAGCACCATACCAAAATCAATCTCCTCATTCCAAATAAAAACTTCAACACTCATCTCAAATCAAAAAGGCCAAATCAAGCTCTACTTCCTATCCTTCCTAATTACACTAACGCTAAGTCTTACCATACTAAGCTTCACCTAACTCCCACGAGTAACCTCCATAATAACTACAACACCAACAAGCAAAGACCACCCAGTAACAACTACCAACCACATACCATAGCCGTATAAAGCAGAAACACCAACAATCTCCCCACTAACAAACCCAAAATCTTCAACCCCATAAACAACCCAGTCCCCCAAGTCACTAAAACCAAATACCAACCCAGCAACCTCTTCCTTAAATACATATACAACTAATATCACCTCCATAATCAACCCCAATAAAGAAGCCCCCAACACAACCTTATTAGAAACCCATACCTCAGGGTACAACTCCATGGCCATGGCCGTCGTATAACCAAAAACTACCATCATCCCACCCAAATAAATCAAAAACACTATTAGCCCCAAAAAAGACCCACTAAAATTTATAACAATCCCACATCCAACCCCACCACTAATAACTAAACCAACCCCTCCATAAATAGGTGAGGGCTTAGAAGAAAACCCAACAGACCCCACCACAAAAACAACACTCAAAATAAAAGCAATATACATAATCATTATTCTTACATGGACTTTAACCACGACCAGTGACATGAAAAACCACCGTTGTACTTCAACTACAAGAACCACAATGACCAACATTCGAAAATCCCACCCACTACTAAAAATTATTAACAACTCACTAATCGACTTACCAGCCCCATCAAGCATCTCTTCATGATGAAACTTTGGCTCACTCCTAGGCATGTGCCTAGGAATCCAAATCCTAACAGGACTATTTCTAGCAATACACTACACCCCAGACACATCAACTGCCTTCCAATCCGTAACCCACATCTGTCGAGACGTAAACTACGGATGAATTCTACGCTACCTACATGCCAACGGAGCATCCATATTCTTCATTTGCCTATTCCTACACGCAGGCCGAGGACTTTACTACGGATCATATACCTACATCAAAACCTGAAATGTAGGAATCGTACTCCTATTCACCGTTATAGCAACAGCTTTCATAGGCTACGTACTACCATGAGGCCAAATATCATTTTGAGGAGCAACAGTCATCACCAACCTCCTATCGGCTATCCCATACATTGGAACAGACTTAGTAGAATGAATCTGAGGAGGATTCTCAGTAGACAAAGCTACCCTAACACGATTTTTCACCCTTCACTTCCTCCTACCATTCATCATCGCAGCTCTAACTACCATCCACCTACTATTCCTACACGAAACCGGATCAAACAACCCCACAGGAATTCCATCAGACATAGACATAATCCCATTTCACCCCTACTATACAATCAAAGATGCACTAGGCGCATTAGCAATAATTCTAATCCTCCTAACCTTAGTTCTATTTTCACCAGACCTACTAGGAGACCCAGACAACTACACCCCAGCTAACCCACTAAACACCCCTCCACACATCAAACCAGAGTGATATTTCCTATTTGCATACGCCATCCTCCGATCCATCCCTAACAAACTCGGAGGGGTACTAGCTCTCGTCCTATCCATCCTAACCTTAACCCTTATACCCCTTCTACATACATCAAAACAACGAAGCATGGCATTCCGGCCACTAAGCCAATGCCTATTCTGACTACTAGTTGCCGACCTTCTTACACTAACCTGAATCGGCGGACAACCAGTTGAACACCCCTATATCATCATCGGCCAACTAGCATCAGCACTATACTTCTCACTCATCCTAATCCTAATACCCCTAACAAGCATAGTAGAAAATCACCTCCTAAAATGATAAGTCTATGTAGTATATTAATTACACTGGTCTTGTAAACCAGAGATGGAGAAACAAATCATTCCCCCACAGACTCAAGGAAGGAGTTAATCCCCCACCATCAACACCCAAAGCTGACATTCTATTTAAACTATTCCTTGAAAACATTCGCTATGTAATTCGTGCATACATTTATTTACCCCATACATTTATTAAGTACATCTATGTATAATATTACATAACTGTATTGCCCCATTAACAATTTCATATCCATTAAACAATTCAAACGTACATAGTACATTCCTTTATTAGTCGTACATACCCCATCCAAGTCAAATCATTTCACGACAACATGCGTATCACCTCCAACGGTTTATCTCTTAATCTACCAACTCACGTGAAACCAGCAACCCTTGTGAAAAGTATCCCTCTTCTCGCCCCGGGCCCATCAATCGTGGGGGTTTCTAGGAATGGGGTGTAAACGACATCTGGTTCTTTCTTCAGGGCCATCTCACCTAAAACCGCCCACTCATTCCCCTTAAATAAGACATCTCGATGGATTAGTGACTAATCAGCCCATGCCGACACATAACTGTGGTGTCATGCCTTTGGTATTTTTTAATTTTGGGGGATGCTTGGACTCAGCTATGGCCGTCAAAGGCCTCGATGCAGTCAATTCAATTGAAGCTGGACTTGTCAGTCAGAAAGCACGTTCAACTTAAACAGCGGCCGGCACATAAAGTTAATGGTACAGGACATAAATTTGAGCTAGCATAAACTGTATATCAAGGGCATACGTTCAACATCTTAATTGGACAGGAAGAGTAATCAGGTGTAATTCAGTTAATGGTTACAGGACATACGCATACGCATACGCATACGCATACGCATACGCATACGCATACGCATACGCATACGCATACGCATACGCATACGCATACGCATACGCATACGCATACGCATACGCATACGCATACGCATACGCATACGCATACGCATACGCATACGCATACGCATACGCATACGCATACGCATACGCATACGCATACGCATACGCGTCACATGCTTATGAGGTATTTAATCGCAAACCCCCCCTACCCCCCCGTAAGTGTAATATCAATATCCAACTGAAAAGTCCTGCCAAACCCCAAAAACAAGACCACCGTAAAATAAAGATTACAGCTAGGCTATGAGCTACCCACAAAATGACAAGCAGATAACAAACAACCCATGCGACACTTAACGAGCAAAACACCCCACCCAATACAAGCATGCTACCTTAATCAATTAATTTCCCTTAGACAGCTATCTCCCTAGATTTGCAACCACCAAACAAAATATCAACC